AAACAATTCGCGCTAAAATTGATCACTGTTCCCATACAATTAGAACTATCTATGGAGTCTTAGGCATAAAAATTTGGATATTTGTAAACCAAGAATAAGAAAATAAGAAGAATAATGAACCTTTCTTTATCTCGTCATTCTGCTCATCGATAGAAAAAATTGAGAAACTCTTTTCTTCTTTTTTCAAAGAAAAACGAACAATTAGAATTCTATAAGGTTGAATAAAAATTTGATTTACCCTTTATTTAATTTAGATTTTAGTATAATTGCTATGCTCAGTGTGTGACTCGTTAGTTTTTTCTTTAGAATTGAGATTGAAAAAAAAATAGGCTGACCCTACTATAAACTTAGTAACTATCAAAACTAAAGAAACTCAAAACTAATAACCAACTTATTGCTTCGTATTGTCGATATCCCAAGAAACAGTCACTATATGACTGAATTGATCATATAGTTGTAGCAACTGAAATCCTTTTCATAAAAAAGAAATCTGATTATGAATTGTGAAAAAAAGGGGATGTGGAAAAATGGAAGGATGATAGAAAGAGAGAATAAAGATCTCAATGATATATGATTCCCATATGTATGGTTTATTACCCCATAAAAAAGCAGAGAAAGAAAATAGAATAAAAGAAATTTAATTCAAAAAAGAATCTAACTAATCTAATCAATACTAATCAATATCAAAATCTAATCAATACTAATTAATATCAATATAAATAATATAATCTATTATGTGTGCAATAAGCTAGAAAAAGAAGATATCAAACATCAAAGACAAAGATAGAAAAATAGATAATAGAAAATAGAGAATAATTTAATTGAGCTTCGGGTTAAGAAAAACTGAGGAGATTGACTCGGAAACAAATAACAGATTCTGTTGAGAGCTCCATTGCAGAGTTTAGGCCTAAGCATTAATAGAGAAGCTATGGGAACGATGGAACCTGTGATTACATAGGATTTTCTTGAAAACGAATCAATCCTAATGATTCATTGGGTAGGATGGCGGAATGAACCAAGAAAATTTGAATAGTCATGAATTGACTCTACAAATGAAGGAGGAAAGAGTCAATATTCGCCCGCGAAACCTTTCTTTATTTTTATTTCATTTATTGGATGACTATTGGCGTGATTCAATAGAGGTCAAGTAAAATACTTTAGAAATCTTGATAAAATAAAGAAGCATTATATTAAATTCTATTAGAAATTATATTAGAAATTAGAAACATGCCTAGTTATATATAAAGTTACCTATGTAATTCAATCTAAAAAAATTAGTATATTCTTTATTTTGATAGAATGAAATACATATAATACATATGTGTATATGTTATAATACATATGTGTATATGTATTATTATTGAATCATTTCATTCGCGAGGAGCTGGATGAGAAGAAACTCTCATGTCCGGCTCTGCAGTAGAGATGGAATTTAGAAACAATCATCAACTATAACCCTAAAAGAACCAGATTTCGTAAACAACATAGAGGTAGAATGAAGGGAATATCTTGCCGAGGCAATCATATTTGTTTTGGCAGATACGCTCTTCAAGCACTTGAACCTGCTTGGATCACAGCTAGACAAATAGAAGCAGGGCGAAGAGCAATGACACGATATGCGCGTCGTGGTGGAAAGATATGGGTACGTATCTTTCCCGACAAACCTGTTACTGTAAGACCTACAGAAACACGTATGGGTTCGGGCAAGGGATCCCCCGAATATTGGGTATCCGTTGTGAAACCGGGCCGAATAATTTATGAAATGAGTGGAGTATCCGAAGCTGTAGCCAAAGCTGCTATGGAAATAGCTGCATGCAAAATGCCTATACGAACTCAATTTGTTATTTCAGAATAGGTAAACAAAAAGAAAAGAAGAAGAAGGAGTATTGAGAATAAAAAAAACCACGGATTTCTTTATCTCTGGACAGACAATATTTCTTTTTCCATTATCCCTTGCATTAAAATAAGAGATTAAAATAAAATGATATGATTCAACCTCAGACCCTTTTGAATGTAGCGGATAACAGTGGAGCTCAAGAATTGATGTGTATTCGAATCATAGGAACTGGTAATCACCGATATGCTTATATTGGCGATGTTATTGTTGCTGTAATCAAAGAAGCAGTGCCGAACATGCCTCTAGAAAGATCAGAAATAATTAGAGCTGTTATTGTACGCACGTGTAAAGAACTCAAACGTGACAACGGCATGATAATACGATATGATGACAATGCAGCGGTTATCATTGATCAAGAAGGAAATCCAAAAGGAACTCGAATTTTTGGTGCGATTGCTCGGGAATTGAGACAGTTGAATTTTACTAAAATAGTTTCATTAGCACCCGAAGTTTTATAGATGAAGATAGGATATATCCTATCTATATTCTATTCTGTATCTAGATATAGAATAGTATATAGAATAGAATCATAGATAGAATAGGCAAATATCTGACAAATATCTGAAATAGATCCGATTAATAGATTGTGTCTCATGCATATACTTGAAATTTCTAATCAATTTTTTAGAATCTAATAATGAAAAAAAAAATTCAATAAAAAAGAAAAGAAGCATGTTGATTATATCAAAATTAGGGGGCACCAATAATTATAGTTCGTCATGGGTAGGGACATTATTGCCGATATAATAACTTCTATAAGAAATGCTGACATAGATCAAAAGGGAAGAGTTCAAATAGTATCTACTAATATCACTAAAAACATTGTAAAAATACTTTTACGAGAAGGTTTTATTGAAAACGTTCGAAAACATCAAGAAAGTCAAAAAAATTTCTTGGTTTCAACCTTACGACATAGAAAGACTAGGAAAGGGGATAAAATAATTTTAAAGCGTATCAGCCGACCCGGTCTACGAATCTATTCCAACTATCAACGAATTCCTAAGATTTTAGGTGGTATGGGAATTGTCATTCTTTCTACTTCTCGAGGTATAATAACAGATCGAGAAGCTCGATTAGAAAAAATTGGAGGAGAAATTTTGTGTTATATATGGTGATTCTCCTGGGTACCCTAAATTTATATCGAACTTATGATTTGTAAAATAGAGAGGAGAAGTGAATTATAGAATTCTTCCTCTATTAGTTAATACTTAAAGGGGGTTCCCTGGAATGAAAGAACAAAAATTGATTCATGAGGGTTTAATTACTGAATCACTACCCAACGGTATGTTCCGAGTTCGATTAGATAATGAAGATTTAATTCTAGGTTATATTTCAGGAAGGATCCGGCGCAGTTTTATACGTATACTACCCGGAGATAGAGTCAAAATCGAAATGAGTCGTTATGATTCAACCAGGGGACGTATAATTTATAGACTTCGCAAAAAAGATTCGAACGATTGATTAGATTATTCTTTTAAACATCCTTTTCATAGGGATATAATTCGAGGTTTAAAACTGCAATAAACTTATTTTTGTTTCCAAAAAAATAGATTCAGAATGAAAGTAAGGAATGATAAATATGAAAATAAGGGCTTCTGTTCGTAAAATTTGTGAAAAATGTCGCTTGATTCGTAGGCGAGGGCGAATTATAGTCATTTGTTCAAATCCGAGACATAAACAGAGACAGGGGTAATCCTTCTCAAGTTCTAAATCAAGAACCATGTACATGTAAAAAGAAAGAAGAAAGGATTCGTTTTCATATGAAATAGATATCCCCGTATGTTTCTGTAGATTTTCTGATTCTTCTTTCTTTTATTCTTATGAATATAATCTAATAAAACATGACAAAACCTATAGCAAAAATGAGTTTACGTAAGAATGCACGTATTGGTTCAAATAAGAATGAACGTAGAATACCAAAAGGAGTTATTCATGTTCAAGCGAGTTTCAACAATACTATTGTAACTGTTACAGACGTACGAGGTCGGGTGGTTTCTTGGGCTTCCGCAGGTACTTCTGGATTCAGAGGCACAAGAAAAGGAACACCTTATGCTGCTCAAGCCGCGGCTTTTAATGCTATTCGTACATTAGTTGATCAGGGTATGCAACGAGCAGAAGTTATGATAAAAGGTCCAGGTCTCGGAAGAGATGCGGCATTACGAGCCATTCGTAGAAATGGTATGCTATTAAGTTTCGTACGTGATGTAACACCCATGCCGCATAATGGATGTCGTCCCCCTAAAAAAAGACGTGTGTAGAAATAATAATTTAAGAGATTCCAAGAGAAATAAATGATTCAATAATCTGATCCAATAATCATAAATAGGAAGAAAAATAAAAAAAGAATAGTATGGTTCGAGAAGAAGTAGCAGGATCCACTCGAACACTAAAGTGGAAATGTGTTGAATCAAGAGTAGACAGCAAGCGTCTTTATTATGGTCGTTTCGTTCTGTCCCCACTTATGAAAGGTCAAGCCGATACCATAGGTATTGCCATACGAAGGGCTTTACTTGGAGAAATAGAAGGAACATGTATCACACGTGCAACATCTGAAAATGTACTGCATGAATATTCTACGATAGCAGGTATTGAAGAATCAGTACATGAAATTTTAATAAATTTGAAAGAGATTGTATTGAGAAGTAATCTCTATGGAGTTAGGGACGCATCAATTTGCGTCAGGGGTCCAAAATACATAACAGCTCAAGATATCATCTCACCACCTTCTGTAGAAATAGTTGACACGACACAGCATATAGCTAACTTGACAGAACCAATTGATTTGTGTATTGAATTACAAATCAAGAGAGATCGCGGATATCATATGAAATCCACAAATGACTCTCACGATGGAAGTTATCCTATAGATATTGTATCTATGCCTGTTCGAAATGCGAATCATAGTATTCATTCTTATGGGAATGGGAATGAAAAACAAGAAATACTCTTTCTAGAAATATGGACGAATGGAAGTTTAACTCCTAAAGAAGCACTTTATGAAGCTTCTCGTAATTTAATTGATTTATTGATTCCTTTTCTACATGCAGAGGAAGAGGACACGAATTTCGAGAAAAATGAAAACAGATGGAATCTACCCCTTTTTTCCTTTGAAGACAGATTTACTAATCTCAAGAAAAACAAAAAAGAAATTCCATTGACATGTATTTTTATTGACCAATCAGAATTGTCTTCCAGGACCTATAATTGTCTCAAAAGGTCCAATATACATACATTATTGGACCTTTTGAATCACAGTCAAGAAGATCTTATGAAAATGGAATATTTTCGCATAGAAGATGTAAAACAGATATTGGGCACTCTACAGAAGCATTTTGCAATAAATTTACCTAAGAAAAATTTTGCATTTTAAATTTTTTAGTTTTTAGAAAGAAAAAAGAATAGAAGAAGTTTTTAATCTCCGACACGGTCCATATATTTGTAGAATAGATCATAATAAGATTGATGTATCTAAGGAAGATCCCCTTCTGGATCTTCCTTAGATACCTATGTCGTGGTATTTCACGGTTTAATCAATTTGAAAAAGACCTAAAGTTAGGGATTTTTCAATAGGTAAAGTTGCTCCAATACCTAACCAAAGAGCTACTGCGGTACCGATCAAAAAGACTGTTGTAGCTACTGGACGACGAAATGGGTTTTGGAATTTATTGACATTTTCCAAAAAAGGTACTGTCAATAATCCTATTGGTACGGAAACCATTAAAAGAACACCCAATAACTTATTGGGTACTGTGCGAAGTATTTGAAATACGGGAAAGAAGTACCATTCAGGTAATATTTCCAACGGAGTTGCAAACGGATCCGCCGGTTCACCGATCATTGACGGCTCTAGAACTGCTAAACCTACATTACATGCAATAGTGCCTAGAATTACTACTGGAAAAATATATAAAAGATCATTAGGCCATGCAGGTTCTCCATAATAATTATGTCCCATCCCTTTAGCCAATTTAGCTCTTAATACAGGATCATTCAAATCAGGTTTCTTTGTTATTTGGATAGGTGAATTCTTGTGGATCCATCCCCCAAAGGAACCGGACATGATAATTTTTTATCATCCGGCTCGAGCAAGAATCAAAAGAATCACAGAAATAGATCCGTAGAACATAAATAGGTCCCTATATTTCATACATATCTACATATATGATCATATATGATGTAGAATGGTAGAATGACTCTATGTAAGAAAAGATTTATCAAATTTCATTTCCCCGAGTTTCAACGATTCATTATTCATTGCAAAGAATTTAGTTCTGGCAACAAGGAAATGCTCAATATCCAAGTCGGCTTACAAATTTGATCATGATCAAGCGCTTTTTGGATTGTCTCATGTCTTTTGGTTGGTATTTATCCCCACAACATCTTGATTTTCGTACATACAAAAATACAAAGTTTTTACTTGTTACTAATAAAGTCTAGCCCATGTTATTCCTTAGATCCCTTAGTTAACTCCGATAGTATCATACATTAGGGTTGATGCAGAGGAAATGAATGCATCTATATACTATAAAAAAATTACTAAGATTACTATGCAAACTAATACGAAATACTAATACTATCAATTAATTATAAGAAAATTCCTAAAAAAAAAAAATAAAACAAAGTGAATAAATAGAACATTGGATCATTCCACATCACTTATTATAGGGATCTTACGGAGCCTGTTCATGCCATGACATGATTCGGGTATGATCATAGAAAATATTCTCCTCAAGCGAACCGGCCTATCCTATGCTAGATAAAGGAACTGACGTGATGGTTGGATGCGGAGACACATTGGGTTGTGAATTCCAACGTGGCGGATAAAATAATATATCTGCATGGACCAATAAATAGTTCAAGTCACACACTCCCATAATCCATCCTCTTTTAGGAAAATATACTTCAACTATTCGATTCGTATCAAATAAACAATACTTCAGAGTTGAATAGAAGTATCCAAATAACATGCCTTATTTTTCAATAATCCATATTTGTAGCAATGAAAGACTCTTGTCCCTCCCCGATATGATACCAATATGATAAATTACATAAATTACAAATATCTATAATATGCCTTCTCTATAAAGGACCCGAAATACCTTGCTTACGTATCATTGGAAAGTGCATTAACATAAATACGGCAGTAAGAAGAGGCAATACAAAAGTATGTAAACTATAAAAACGAGTCAAAGTGGATTGGCCCACACTAGCACTTCCACGTAATAATTCTACCAAAGGCGATCCTATTATAGGAATAGCTTCAGGCACGCCTGTTACAATTTTTACTGCCCAATAGCCAATTTGATCCCAAGGCAAGGAATAACCAGTTACGCCAAAAGATGCGGTCAATACAGCCAGAACTACCCCGGTAACCCAAGTTAATTCGCGGGGTTTTTTAAAACCACCCGTAAGATACACACGAAATACGTGCAAGATCATCATTAGAACCATCATACTTGCTGACCATCGATGAACTGATCGAATTAACCAACCAAAGTTGGCCTCAGTCATTATGTATTGAACAGAGGAAAAAGCCTCTGTAACAGTTGGACGATAGTAAAAGGTCATAGCAAAACCCGTAGCTACTTGTACTAAAAAACAAG